GTTCAAGTTAGTGAAGTTATTTTATTGTGATTCAACATTAAAAGAACAGAATCACGCTCTGTAGGATTTGAACCTACGACATCGGGTTTTGGAGACCCACGTTCTACCGAACTGAACTAAGAGCGCTTTATTATGATGGGAGATACGGATGTCAAGAAAAGGATTCTTTTTGTACCCCCAATACATCTTGTATGTATAGTATCATAAAATGGTAGATTGTGTCCAATTTTAATCGATCTCAATTGACCCCTCGTTACTGTCCATAGGAGAAGTGATAAGTAGGGATGACAGGATTTGAACCCGTGACATTTTGTACCCAAAACAAACGCGCTACCAAGCTGCGCTACATCCCTTTCATTTGTTGTACAGTGCCATTGTAGGGAATCCATGTTTTGTTTTCCACATCACAATTTCCTCTATCTAAATAGAATTTATTTTGCCACTTCTTCTTTTTGGTTTTTTGGTTTCATTCTCATAAAGAATTATATACATACCTAACGTATAAACGTATAAAGGAATGAATATTTATCAGTAGTGCTCAGGAAGGAGGGTTCATCTTTTTCTGTTTTAGGGACAGGTAGATTTCATCTACCGGATCGTTGTATATATCCATTTTGGTTAGAGATTCCCCGTACAAATGATCTTTAACTACATATGCATCTGATCATATATGTATTACAATATACAATAAAGTCAATAAAGTTAAAGAAAAAGAAGGAGGATTTTCAATGCGAGATATAAAAACATATCTCTCCACGGCACCTGTGCTAACTACTCTATGGTTCGGGTCTTTGGCGGGTCTATTGATAGAGATCAATCGTTTATTCCCAGATGCGTTGACATTCCCCTTTTTTTCATTCTAGTTATTGACATGGGAAGGGATCAAGAAGATTAGAGATACAATAAATTCTCTGTGACTAACCCCCCCCCTTTTTTCAGTTCTTTAGGATAGGAAAGAAAGAGTAAAGAATAAAAGTGGATTGAATCTCATCGAAACTCGGGTTCGGGTTAATATAGGGAGAACAGAAATGGAAATGTGGGTCGAGGGCAGGCTGTTCAAGATCATACAAGATACTAAATGAAATACTGGGATTGGGAATAATTGATAGTTAGAAATATTTGTATTACTTAATAATTTGATTACTCTATTGATTGCAACGAAATCTTTCATAATTGAATTGGATTTCGAGTTAGCGACTTCTCGTCTATTTATTTTTTATTCCTTTCTTCTTCGCTTCGGTTCGAATCGAAAATAGAAGAATTGAGTGAATTCAAAATCCAAAGGAGGTTCATGGCTAAGGGTAAAGATGTCAGAGTAGTAGTTATTTTGGAATGTACCAGTTGTGTCCGAAATGGTTTGAATAAAGAATCGCGGGGCATTTCCAGATATATTACTCAAAAGAATCGACACAATACACCTAGTCAATTGGACTTGAAAAAATTCTGCCCTTATTGTTACAAACATACGATTCATGGGGAGATAAAGAAATAAATCGAACGGAACGCGTGTGCCACTCTTCCAAGGAAGAGGAAGAAATTACATATACATATATAATATATACAAATCCAGTCCTATTTTGGTCGGATCCGAAATGAATGAAGAAATAGGATTTTAGAAATAAGAAATAAACCATGGATAAATCCAAGCGGCCCTTTCATAAATCCAAGCGATCTTTTCATAGGCGTTTGCCCCCAATTGGATCGGGGGATCGGATTGATTATAGAAACATGAGTTTAATTAATCAATTTATTAGTGAACAAGGAAAAATATTATCTAGACGAGTGAATAGATTAACCTTGAAACAACAACGATTAATTACTATTGCTATAAAACAAGCTCGTATTTTATCTTCGTTACCTTTTCTTAATAATGAGAAACAGTTTGAGAGAACCGGGTCGATCCCTAGAACTACTGGTCCTAGAACCAGAAATAAATAAGCCTATTCCTCAATCGAATCAAAACTCTAATTCGAACTCAGATTGAAGTTTTGTTCGAAAAAGCCGAGAGATTGTCGCGCCATAATGTAATAATAAAAAAAAGAATGGGGGAAGAATAAATCTTTTTTTTTTATTGAAACGTGTTCGTTCATTCCTACTACTTATCTTATCATACGAATTTCTACTATACCCTCCCGGAGTTCATTCTCCGGGGAACTCCGTTTAAAGTATTCCAGTGAATTCCTTCCAATCTCCTTATTTGATGATCGCATTGGAAATCGTGTCAAGACAATTCCTATTTGATATGGCTATTTGTGCAGGTATTTTACGATTAAGAAGCAACTGCCTCTTGTACAGATCAAGTATTAATCTACTATAACTATAACTATGGGATCCCCTATTTTCACGAGTTACTGCATTTATCCGAGTGATCCACAAACGACGAAAACTTCTCTTTCGCCTGCCTCTATCCCGATGAGTGGAAACCAAAGCTCTCATTTTCTGTTGAGTAGTAGTTCGAGTAAGTCTTGAATGAGCCCCTCGAAAGGTTGCTGCAAATAAACGAATTTTTGTTCTACGTCTCCGAGCTATATATCTTCGTCTAACTCTGGTCATTGAATCAAAAGAAACTTTGATGAATAACTAATTGATTTCTTTTCTTTCAGTCATTCTTTTCCCCTCTCCTGGTTTATTAATAACAAAACGGATTCTTCCGATGTATAAAATTAAAATAAAAATTCCAATGGCTTTTGCTACTATAACCTTCCCAACCACGATTTTTTTATTTCTTCCAAGCATTTCACCTCAAAAAAAAAGAAATTGTACCGATATTAGGTATAAAATAAATCGTAAATGGACAAATAGTGGCTTCCATCGTTTCTATGGTTACTTCTTAAACGGCGAGGTCCTCTCTATACACCGGAGCCCCTTTCCTCATTTAATCAATGTTATTGGTAACTTGTACAGTTCACGCTCTTTGGCTCTACCGATGAATTATCGAGTAATAGGTCTTTTTTCAATGGGATCTATCCATACAGTGACGGCATTTAATTATGAAGGTTGAATAGGTAGCTGACCCTGTTAGTCCGTTCTTGCAAAAGTAGGAGCATAATCTTTCTGCTTCTTAAATATCATTCCCCCGCTTAATGGATAACCATTTGCTACCAATGGGAATTGCTTTTCATCTCAAATCGAGGTGATTGGATTTGCACCAATGGAAACCATAAATTCCATACAAATAGAGGTATACGAGAGATCTTTATTTTTCGATAGTGAATGGAGTTCTTCCATTCTATTCATTGGTACGAGTCATTGATACTGTAAAAATCGTCTCATTTGTTCTAGCTCATGATCCGAACGAGTCGCACATACACCCTAGTACATGTTCCTCGACGCTGAGGACATCCTCGAAGAGCGGGGGATTTCGTGACATTTCTGATTGGCTGTCTTGTGTTTCTAATAAGTTGTTTAATAGTTGGCATGCTGAATCATATACAGAATGGGCTGGTTTAGATCGATCCTAACCGGATGATTATGAATTACTTCCATTTCATATTTTACCCAGGTAAGAAGATAAAAGATCAAATAAGGGTTCATTCAAATTATGATTCGAAATGGAATCAAAGATTTATGCGAAATCCCCGGTATTTTCGATCGCTACAAGATCAACAATGCCATAATCTTGGGCTTCTGTTGCTGACATAAAAACATCCCTTTCCATGTCTTCGGATACAACCCATAAAGGATTGCCCGTTCTTTGTACATAAACCCTTGTGAGGGTTTCGCGGAGTTTCAGTAGTTCTTCCGCTTCCAGGATAAATTCTCCTGTGGGTGCCTCATAAAAAGAACTAGCAGGTTGATGGATCATAACCCTGATGATATAACATAATGAACGATTCCTCTATCTCGCACGATTGGGCGAAGGGAAGGGATAAAGAATAACAAGCAGGGAGAAAAAGATAGAATTGAACAACCGTACAGGCATCTTTTGTGCATACGGCTCTGTAATGGAATTTTTTTTTCTCTTTTTTCATCGAAGAAAGAGACAAGTCGAATCTATCAGACCCAGATCGTTGAATGATCCATTTACCATCCTTCCTTTTGGAGTAATCAAAAAATACTATGATGGTTCCGTTGCTTTATATATTTATCTCGTCTGTGATTCAGCAATCCCAAAGTTTCTTTCTGATCCGATCAAATAAAAATAAGTAAAAAATGATCTTTTTTTTTTATTTTCACACTCTTTCATAACATAAATATTGGAAAGAGACTTCTGATGTGGAAGCAAAAAGGTTTGTGACGCTGAAATGGACCCCGATACATAAGATCAAGTCGGAAATAACCTTTCTTTCATACTACTATCTCGATACATAATCTCGTATTATGAAAAAAGAATAATAGTTTGCTCATATCGAACTTGAAATGCCATGCTATTATTACTTAATATTATTATTATTTTATTCATATTCCATATGACGAAGGCATAGTCTTTTTTTCTCTCAAATAAAAAAACTCATTGGCGCCAAGCGTGAGGGAATGCTAGACGTTTGGTAATTTCTCCTCCAACCAGGATGAAAGATCCCATTGAAGCGGCTAATCCCATGCATATTGTATGTACATCTGGTGGCACAAATTGCATAGTATCATAAATAGCTATTCCTGGGATTACCCATCCGCCGGGAGAATTTATAAACAAATACAGATCCCTGGTATCATCCTCTATACTGAGATATACCATGAGACCAACAAGTTGATTCGAGATCTCGCTATCAACTTCTTGGCCTAAAAAAAGTAATCTTTCTCGATGAAGTCGGTTGATTAGGACAAAATTCTATTCCTTAGGAACCGTACACGCACCTTTGGGTGCATACGGTTCAAAAAATCAAAATTGAGAAAAAAAAAAAAAAAGAAATTGTCGATTCCAGCCCTATTTCTTTTTTCGTAGCGGGCTTTTTCTTCCATTTTTTAAGAAACATGAGTTTTGACTTGCTTCCCTATAAAATCAAAAAAGAATTCACTGAACTTATCGAGCTAACCCCTCATTGATGTATTGTTTCATCGAGATCTAAATCACGATGTAATTTTCTTGTTCCCGAATGGGCCTCTTCCACTCTTTTAGGTTTATGCTCTACTCCGGGTAAAGATCTGCCCGAATTCGATTTGCACATATAGGACAAATGATCCCAGTACCGCTTCTTTTTGCTATGACTTCTTTTTTTTTTTTTTTCAATTTGTTTCATTTTCATGCCTTCCACAAAATATTCGATGTATTCATCATATTATTCCATTAATTGGCAATTTGAGATCACTCATATGGTATAAAGGAATCATTTCTGATAGGGTGGTAATCATACATGGATTACCTTGGTATTTTCTGAACGGAGCCTGTATACTTCATTTTATTGGTCCAAGCCAACCATAAATTCTTTTAATTGAGAATATTGATCCTCCAACCAAATAAATTGATCTAATTGCACTTCACGCTTCGAATTATTGATGGTTCAATCAATCTTTCTTGGGCGAAACAGAGGATATCTCGATCGGGGGAGAGAACGGGGAAATCCCATATGACCCAATATGTCTGACAAGTCACACTATACGTCAACCCAAACTGCATCTTCCTCTCCAGGACTCCGAAAAGGTACTTTTGGAACACCAATGGGCATTAAATGAAAGAAAAATTAAGTATTCTATTTCACTTTGATGTGGAAACGTAACAAACAATGGTTTATTGTCTTCATAATATTGTCGTTTATCGTATTTTATCGATAGATTGGAAGATTCATAGAGGAAGACGGAATAAAGGAAAATTCTTACGAACGGATCGTTCGAATGAGAAACAAGTATCTATACATTCGCTCACAAAAAATAGGATTAATCCCCCCATTGCGTATTGGTACTTATTGGGTATAGAATAGATCTGCTTCTCTTTGTTCCTACGAACAGAATTGTTCAATTATTACTAACGGAACAGAATAAATATTAACCCTTGTTTCGAGATAATCCAATGAAAAGGTGAGGTCCATAGCATAGTTATTTCCAATGTGATAAAGTTACATAGTATCTATTTTTTCTTTGAGAAAGGGGTATTTCCATGGGTTTGCCTTGGTATCGTGTTCATACCGTCGTATTGAATGATCCCGGTCGGCTGCTTTCTGTCCATATAATGCATACAGCTCTAGTTTCCGGTTGGGCCGGTTCGATGGCTCTATACGAATTAGCAGTTTTTGATCCTTCTGACCCCGTTCTTGATCCAATGTGGAGACAGGGTATGTTCGTTATACCCTTCATGACTCGTTTAGGAATAAACAATTCATGGGGCGGTTGGAGTATTACAGGAGGAACTATAACGAATCCGGGTATTTGGAGTTACGAAGGTGTGGCCGGGGCACATATTGTGTTTTCTGGCTTGTGCTTCTTAGCAGCTATCTGGCATTGGGTGTATTGGGACCTAGAAATATTCTGTGATGAACGTACGGGAAAACCCTCTTTGGATTTGCCCAAGATTTTTGGAATTCATTTATTTCTCTCAGGGGTGGCTTGCTTTGGGTTTGGCGCATTTCATGTAACAGGCTTGTATGGTCCTGGAATATGGGTATCCGATCCTTATGGCCTAACCGGAAAAGTACAATCTGTAAATCCAGCGTGGGGTGCGGAAGGTTTTGATCCCTTTGTTCCGGGAGGAATAGCCTCTCATCATATTGCAGCAGGTACATTGGGTATATTAGCAGGTCTATTCCATCTTAGTGTCCGCCCACCCCAACGTCTATACAAAGGATTACGTATGGGCAATATTGAAACTGTCCTTTCCAGTAGTATCGCTGCTGTCTTTTTTGCAGCTTTCGTTGTTGCTGGAACTATGTGGTATGGTTCAGCAACTACCCCGATCGAATTATTTGGTCCCACTCGTTATCAGTGGGATCAGGGATACTTCCAGCAAGAAATATATCGAAGAGTTGGCGCCAGTCTAGCCGAAAATTTGAGTTTATCGGAAGCTTGGTCTAAAATTCCCGAAAAATTAGCTTTTTATGATTACATCGGTAATAATCCGGCGAAAGGTGGATTATTCCGGGCAGGCTCAATGGACAACGGGGATGGGATAGCTGTTGGATGGTTAGGACACCCTATCTTTAGAGATAAAGAAGGGCATGAACTTTTTGTACGCCGTATGCCTACTTTTTTTGAAACATTTCCAGTAGTTTTGGTGGACGGAGACGGAATTGTGAGAGCCGATGTTCCTTTTAGAAGGGCAGAATCGAAGTATAGTGTCGAACAAGTGGGTGTAACTGTTGAGTTCTATGGTGGCGAACTCAATGGAGTCAGCTATAGCGATCCTGCTACTGTGAAAAAATATGCTAGACGTGCCCAATTGGGTGAAATTTTTGAATTAGATCGTGCTACTTTGAAATCCGATGGTGTTTTTCGGAGCAGTCCAAGGGGTTGGTTCACTTTTGGACATGCTACGTTTGCTTTGCTCTTCTTTTTCGGACACATTTGGCATGGCGCTCGAACCTTGTTCAGAGATGTTTTTGCTGGGATTGACCCAGATTTGGATGCTCAAGTGGAATTTGGAGCATTCCAAAAACTTGGAGATCCAACTACAAGGAGACAGGTAGTCTGATACAATATTGCTCCGGTATCTTTCGCCTCTATATTTGATTTTTTTGATTTGACATAAGGTACCGTAGAAATATTGATTTGAATCATCGCCTTTCTTTGCTCTTGTCCTTTCTTTATCTGGGAAATAATCCTAAATGAACAGGTGTGGAAGCTATAATTGTAAACAACGATCGAATCTATGGAAGCATTGGTTTATACATTCCTCTTAGTCTCGACTTTAGGGATAATCTTTTTCGCTATATTTTTTCGAGAACCGCCTAAGGTCCCGACTAAAAAGATGAAATGATTTTTCATTATCTTAATTGAAGTAATGAGTCCCCCATATGGGGGACTCATTACTTCAATTAGTCTCCGTGTTCCTCGAATGGATCTCTTAGTTGTTGAGAGGGTTGCCCAAAAGCGGTATATAAGGCGTACCCTGTAAAGCTTACAAGTGAACCAGATATGGAGATGGCGACTAAGGTTGCTGTTTCCATTATTAGAGAATTTCAAGACCACGATGGATCTATGCTACGATAAGATCGTTTATTTACAACGGAATAGTATACAAAGTCAACAGATCTCAACCAATGCAATAGTATTTATGGCTACACAAACCGTTGAGGGTAGTGCTAGATCTGGGCCAAGACGAACTATTACAGGGGATTTATTGAAACCATTGAATTCAGAATATGGTAAAGTGGCTCCTGGATGGGGAACCACCCCATTTATGGGTGTCGCAATGGCTCTATTTGCGATATTCCTATCTATTATTTTAGAGATTTATAATTCTTCCGTTTTACTGGATGGAATTTCAATGAATTAGGTCCATAAGAACCAGAAGCCCTAGCTTTTCAATCAAAAATGAATCACTTAGGACTCAGATTTATAGTCCATTCTGGTAGTTTGACCGTGGAATTCCGTTGTTTCGGTATTTCCGGAATATGAGTGTGCGACTTGTTATAATTGATCCTATTGATAGTACAGAGAATGGGTCTGTCATCTCGACAGAGATGGTTCTGCCTCGTCGGATATTCATCCTAGTATCTGGAGCACGGAATATATGGAATAGATCAAGAAATATTTGAACTATGATTCATACCTACTATTCAGACCTCGTGACTGGACTTCAAAAAATTTTCAAACAAAGAGGTATTTGATAAATTGAACGATTTTTCTTCCTTTAGAATCATGCTTATTTTGACCGAAGGACAAATCTTTCTCTGGATTTTTAGTCATTACATCTATGAATAAGTGATGATCAAATAGTTCTTACTCATAGAACCCTTGGTCTTAGTTTTTGGGTTTTATTGAATCATCGTGGTTCTAGTATGAATCTGAGGTTTCAATCGATTCATAGGGTCTCAACAAGAGAATTCCTATCAAAAAAAAAAAAATAGTAAACAATAGTCAATCTGCATTACGCACAAACAAAAACAACAAATCAAATAACAAATAAATAGGGGAATAGAAGATTCAAGAGGCCTGTAACGATCAACATAAAGACAGATGAGCTAACTTGATATTTTGGCATTCTCATCACAACAAAGAAGAGAGTTCGGATTTTGGTTCCTTCGTATCTTCAGAGACGATTGAATCAAGTGGATAAATAAGAAATTTCAAATTTTCTATTACATATCCATTGTAATCAGTATTTGGGTGTTTCTGCTTGAGCCGTACGAGATGAAATTCTCATATACGGTTCTCAGAGGGGGAGTCCCCTTGGTTTACCTATCTCAATAAAGTATATGATTGGTTCGAGGAGCGTCTCGAGATTCAGGCGATTGCAGATGATATAACTAGTAAATATGTTCCTCCTCATGTCAATATATTTTATTGTCTAGGAGGGATCACACTTACTTGTTTTTTAGTACAAGTAGCTACGGGTTTTGCTATGACTTTTTACTATCGTCCGACCGTTACGGAGGCTTTTGCCTCTGTTCAATACATAATGACTGAAGCCAACTTTGGTTGGTTAATCCGATCAGTTCATCGATGGTCAGCAAGTATGATGGTCCTAATGATGATCCTACACGTATTTCGTGTGTATCTCACGGGCGGGTTTAAAAAACCTCGCGAATTGACTTGGGTTACGGGTGTGGTTCTGGCTGTATTGACTGCATCGTTTGGTGTAACTGGTTATTCCTTACCCCGGGACCAAATCGGTTATTGGGCAGTAAAAATCGTGACAGGCGTACCTGAAGCTATTCCCGTAATAGGATCACCTTTAGTAGAGTTATTGCGTGGAAGTGCTAGTGTGGGTCAATCTACTTTGACCCGTTTTTATAGTTTACACACTTTTGTATTACCTCTTCTTACTGCCGTATTTATGTTAATGCATTTTCCAATGATACGTAAGCAAGGTATTTCAGGTCCTTTATAGAGAAGACAGATCATAGATATTTGTAATCGATCATATATAATTTCGGGGAGGAACAATAGTGTTTTATTGCTACAAATATGG